TTATAAAAAACTTGTTAATTTTAATAAAAAACCTTTTCTTTTATTATATTAGAAAGATAGAAAGAATAAAAGAAAAGGATGGGGGAATAAGAAAATTTCTTAAACTTAAAGCGGATTATCATATATATTTGTCTAAAAAGATGAATAGGTACACTTCATTTAGTTCTCATTCCTTGCACTTATTAACTACTTAAATATTAATATTATTTAGAATAGTTTCTATATAATAGAGATGCTTATCATAAGATATCTTTATAATAGGTACAAATATTAAATCGAGGTACCCATTCTATGACAGATCTTAACTTACCCTCTATTTTTGTCCCTTTAGTGGGCCTAGTATTTCCTGCGATTGCAATGGCTTCTTTATTTCTTCATGTCCAAAAAAATAAGATTGTCTAGATCCGATGGGACCAAATTTCATCAATTTATTTCAACACTGAATCATAATACAGATATTTGTTTAGTGTAATATGGGACAATATGTGGCTTTTTCCGAACACAAACGAAAGAACTGTTATGCATGCGGATACATGATATCTGCATAAATGTATGTATATGATATGCGGGTATATCTGGTTAAAAATGATCGGCGAATATTTTTATAATAGAAAGTATATGTATCTAACCAATTATTCCTAATGGTTCATATCAGACTAGTGCTAGTTGATGAAAGTTACTTCGGCATCATGAAAAGTAAAGTCAAATTTTTTCTCAATTCCAATCGAATGCAACTGGATCTAGTATAGTATGAACTGGCGATCAGAACATATATGGATAGAACTTATAACAGGGTCTCGAAAAGCAAGTAATTTTTGCTGGGCCTGTATCCTTTTTTTAGGTTCACTAGGATTCTTAGTGGTTGGAACTTCTAGTTATCTTGGTAGGAATCTGATACCTGGATTTCCATCTCAGCAAATCATTTTTTTTCCACAAGGAATCGTGATGTCTTTCTATGGGATCGCGGGTCTATTCATTAGTTCATATTTGTGGTGCACAATTTCATGGAATGTAGGTAGTGGTTATGACCGATTCGATAGAAAAGAAGGAATAATGTGTATTTTTCGTTGGGGATTCCCTGGAATAAATCGTCGCATCTTCCTTCGCTTCTTTATGAAAGATATCCAATCAATCAGAATGGAAGTTAAAGAGGGCCTTTTTCCTCGTCGTATTCTTTATATGGAAATCAGAGGCCAAGGAAACATTCCCTTGACTCGTACTGATGAGAATTTGACTCCGCGAGAAATTGAGCAAAAAGCTGCTGAATTGGCCTATTTCTTGCGCGTACCAATTGAAGTATTTTGAAATGAACCGAACGAAGAATGAATGTTTTCTCCACATAATAAAAGGAGCTTGCTAATTTCCTTTTTTTTTTTTAATACAATTGAAGTTTCCTCAGACTGTTCATTCGAGAAAAACATGTTAGATTCCATTTCCTCGTTCCGTTGACGCAACAACCCGCTAGAATAAAACAAAAGCTGGGGAACGTATATGGAACAACTACAACTATTCCAACTATAATATAATAAATATAATAAACTATAATTAAGAATACATTTTTTCTATACCAAAACCCTTTTGTATGCGTATTTGTATGCGTAAAGGGACCAACTCAATTCTTTTATACTAGTAAAAAGTCTAATAAGTCTAATTAAGTATGAATTCATCAAATATCCGAATATGTATTTCGTAATACAGAATTAATCCTTTTAGGTTAAGCCTCAGATTTTGAACTGATACCGTATTCCTGTGCTGTGGTTAGACGGTGCAACATTTCTAAATAATTAATGGAATTGATCCGGGAGGGTTTTTCGAGTATTTATTGAAAGGAATAAATGAAAATGAAATTCGTTCGAATTTTCCCAATTGAGATACCCGGAAATCCTATTTACTTAATTTATTTACTTTTTATATATTAGAAATCTATTTCTCTATCTATTTATTTCTCATTTTTTTTCATCCGAAAAAGGACCCTTATTTTATTTCTATATTCCTTAATTCCTTCTGGATCTAAGGAGTCAATTATTATACAAAAATGGGAATAGATCCATAGGTTCCATACCTTGTTATAGAACTTGTGCTTTAGAGAAACATCAGATCAGATAGAGTTGACAAATGAAGCAGTTCATTAACAATTCACAGATAAAAAAAATGAAAAAAAAGAAAGCATTGATTTCCCTCCCATATCTTGCATCTATAGTATTTTTGCCCTGGTGGGTCTCTTTCTCATTTCAAAAAAGTCTCGAACCTTGGATTATTAATTGGTGGAATACTAGGCAATCCGAAACTTTTTTGAATGATATTCAAGAGAAAAATGTTCTAGAAAAATTCCTAGAATTAGAAGAACTATTCTTGTTGGATGAAATGATAAAAGAATACCCAGAGACACATATACAAAATATACAAAAGCTTCGTATAGGAATACACAAGGAAACGATACAATTGGTCAAAACACACAATGAATATCATTTCCATATCATTTTGCATTTTTCGACAAATATAATATGTTTCGCTATTTTAAGCGGTTATTTTTTTCTGGGTAATGAAGAACTTGTCATTCTTAATTCTTGGGTTCAGGAATTCTTCTATAACTTAAATGACACAATAAAAGCTTTTTCGATTCTTTTAGTTACTGATTTATGGATTGGATTTCACTCGACCCATGGTTGGGAACTAATGATTGGTTCGATCTACAATGATTTTGGATTGGCTCATAACGACCAAATTATATCTGGTCTTGTTTCCACTTTTCCAGTTATTCTAGATACAATTGTGAAATATTGGATCTTCCGTTTTTTAAATCGCGTATCTCCTTCGCTTGTAGTCATTTATCATTCAATGAATGAATGAAGAACTTATTTGATCTCCTGATATCAATCCAAATTTTTCTTCGCGCATAAAGAAAGCATTTTCCATTTGACTTATTCTTTCTTTATACTTCTACCTCTTCAAGGTATTTGTCCTATTTCAATAGAATTATTTCAGTACAATGGCAGACTCGTGGATAGGGAACTATACTAGCTACCTATCTAATTTATTGTATAAATTCCTGGATGAATGATTGGATCATGCAAAATAGAAATACTTTTTCTTTTTCTTGGGTAAAGGAACAGATCACTCGATCTATTTCTGTATCGATCATGATATATGTAATAACTCGAACATCTATTTCAAATGCGTATCCCATTTTTGCGCAGAAAGGTTATGAAAATCCACGAGAAGCAACTGGGCGAATTGTATGCGCCAATTGCCATTTAGCTAATAAGCCTGTGGATATTGAAGTTCCGCAAGCTGTACTTCCTGATACTGTATTTGAAGCAGTTGTTCGAATTCCTTATGATATGCAACTGAAACAAGTTCTTGCTAATGGTAAAAAAGGGGCTTTGAATGTAGGGGCTGTTCTTATTTTACCCGAGGAATTCGAATTAGCCCCCCCCGATCGTATTTCCCCCGAGGTGAAAGAAAAGATAGGAAATCTGTCTTTTCAAAGTTATCGTCCCAATAAAAGAAATATTCTTGTAATAGGTCCTGTTCCAGGTCAGAAATATAGTGAAATCGTCTTTCCCATTCTTTCCCCCGACCCTGCTACGAAGAAAGACGTTCACTTCTTAAAATATCCCATATATGTAGGTGGGAATAGGGGAAGGGGTCAGATTTATCCTGATGGGAGCAAGAGTAACAATACAGTCTATAATGCTACATCCGCGGGTATAGTAAGCAGAATAGTACGCAAAGAAAAAGGAGGATATGAAATAATCATCGTTGATGCATCGGATGGACACCAAGTGGTTGATATTATACCTCCAGGACCAGAACTTCTTGTTTCAGAGGGTGAATCCATCAAGCTTGATCAACCATTAACAAGCAATCCTAATGTAGGGGGATTTGGTCAGGGAGATGCCGAAATAGTGCTTCAAGATCCATTACGCGCCCAAGGCCTTTTGTTCTTCTTGGCATCCGTTATTTTGGCACAAATTTTTTTGGTTCTTAAAAAGAAACAGTTTGAAAAGGTTCAATTATACGAAATGAATTTCTAGATCCAGAGATTCCTTACCATCAAGTTGGTAAAAAACGCGGAATTCTTGTCGATCAATACAATTAAATATATATGATCAAAAAATTCTGTAAATCCCTTTGCTTGCTTTGTTTATACTATTTTTTCGAGATGTATGGAATTCTTTACTTGTATCCCATTCCTAGCACTAGACAATAGGCATACAAAAACAAAGGAAGAGGAGACAGGGCAAGGACGGGATAAATGAAAGGAAGGGTACTGGATTATAAGTCTTACTAATCTTCTATTCGACACAAGAAAAAGGACTTTGTACCCTTTCTTGTGTCGTCTTGTATCGAAATAATAATGATTTTTTTCTTGTTCGCCAAAGATTACTATTTCTTCGTTTCCGGGTCTATCGGAATTCCTTTGTTTAGATTCATAAGAAGTAGTAGACAAACAAAAAGGGTTAGGGGGGGTAATTCATCGAGCAAACGAAACTTTTTCTATTATTCAATTAACTTCAACGTAGAATAGCACTTTTTTATAAAAGAAAAAGAAAAATTATTCAAACAAAAAAATTGACTTTAACTCTTTTTATTGAGATTTTATTGAGAAGTGGATTAGATTTTATTTTTACGCATACCCCAATCCTTTTTCTTTCATCACCTTTTTTATTTTATCTTTTTTTTTATAGAGTAAGGTTCTATTAGTTTAGTATGGAAATGATTTGCAGGATGTCTCATCCGTTTAAATCCATATAATTATCCAGAAAATCGATTGATTCCTTCTTGTTGCTTCTCGTAAGAGTTAATATTATATTATGGAGGAACGACAGAGCCTATAAATCAATCAATAGAAATAGATTCAATTCCGTTGTTCAAAAACATCATAAGAAACAAAGGAATAAAGTGGTTTGAAAGATCAGAGCAAAGGATCCATTTTGTCATTTCTACGAAAATTTTGATTATGTTGACTGGATAACTTTCCTATTTGTATGTTATGG